TAGGAGGATCCTGGATAAACAAGATTCATGGTCTACTTCTGAAGATTAATTATCACAAATTTGAGCAAACAATAGAAAAATTTAATAGAAAATCTTTGTCAATAGAGAAAAAACTTTCTTTTTTTTCAGAACCCCAACAAGAAGAAAAAATTCATTCAGAAGAAGAAATAAAAATTTTCAAATTTTTATTTGATATCGTTAGAACTGATAGCAACGATCAAACTCTTATAAAAAATTTTAGTGATTTCCATGAAATCAATAAAAAAGTTCCTCGATGGTCATACAAATTAATAAGTGAGTTGGAAGAATTGCAAGGCGAAAATGAAGAAAATGTACCAATGGAGCCTGGAATTCGTTCAAGAAAAGCAAAACGTGTAGTGGTTTTTACTGATAAAGAGCCACATGACGAGATTTATACTAATCTCAAAGATAATCAAAATTCTGATCAAAACGATGAAATGGCTTTGATCCGTTATTCACAACAATCTGATTTTCGTCGAGAGCTAATTAAAGGATCCATGCGTTCCCAAAGGCGTAAAACAGTTATTGGGGAATTTTTTCAAGCAAAAGTACATTCCCCCCTTTTTTTTGATAGAATAGATAAACTTTTTTTTTTTTCGTTTGATATATGGGGGCTAGAAAAAAAAATTCTTAGAAATTTCATGTGGAAAAAAAAAAAAATTGATAAAAAAGAAGAAGAACAATCAAAAATAGAAGAAAAAAGACGGATAGCAATTGCAGAAACTTGGGATAGCTTCCTATTTGCTCAAATAATAAGAGGTTCTCTCTTAGTAACTCAATCGATTCTTAGAAAATATATTATATTACCTTTATTGATAATAATTAAAAATAGCGTACGTATGTTATTATTTCAATTTCCCGAGTGGTCCGAGGATTTAAAGGATTGGAAACGTGAAATGCATGTTAAATGTACTTATAATGGGGTTCCACTATCCGAAACAGAATTTCCAAGAAACTGGTTAACGGATGGTATTCAGATAAAAATCCTATTTCCTTTTTATCTTAAACCTTGGCATAAATCTAAATTTCAAGCATCTCAGAAGGCTCGACTAAAAAAAACAAAAGACAAAGGGGGAAAAAATGATTTTTGTTTCTTAACAGTTTGGGGAATGGAAACCGAACTACCGTTTGGTTCTGCCCAAAAAAAGCCCTCTTTTTTTGAACCTATTTCTAAAGAATTAAAAAAAAGAATCAAAAGAATCAAAACAAAGAGTTCTCTGGCTGTAAGGATTTTCAAAGAAAGAGCAACAATTTTCCTAAAAGTCGCAAAAGAAATTCAAAACTGGATTCTCAAAAACTTTCTTTTTATAAAAGGAAAAATAAAAGACCTTTTAAAACGAAATCTAATTCCATTATTTAGCCCGAAAGAAATATATGAATTAAATAAAACTAAAAAAGATTCAATAATAAATAATCAAATGATTCATGAACTATCTGTTCAAAAAGAATCCATGGAGTGGACAAATTCTTCACTTAGCGAAAACAAAATAAAAAATTTGATTGATAGAATAAAGACAATCAGAAATCAAATAGAAGAAATTTCAAAAGAAAAACAAAACCTAACTAATAGTTGTACCAAACTGCGTTATCATTCTAAAATAATGGAGTCATCAAAAAATTTTTGGCAGACATTCAAAAGAAAAAATACCCGATTAATTCGTAAATCCATTTTTTTTATAAAATTTTGCATCGAACAACTGTCTATAGCTATTTTTCTAGGTATCATTAATATTCCAAGAATTACTACACAACTTTTTTTTGAATCAACAAAAACAATTCTTGATAAATATATTTACAAGAATGAAGAAAATGGAGAAAAAAAAAAAAAAAAAAATACCATTTATTTTATTTCGACTATAAAAAATTTAATATCCAATAAAAAAAAAATTAGTTATGACCTATGCTCTTTATCACAAGCATATGTATTTTACAAATTATCACAAATTCAAGTTAGTAACTTTTCTAAATTAAAGGCTGTTCTTGAATATAACATATGCATAACATCCTTTTTTGTTAAGAATCAAATAAAGGTTTTTTTTCAAGAACAAGGAATCTTTCATTATGAATTGAAAAATAAAACCTTTTTGAATTCCGAAGTAAATCAATGGAAAAACTGGTTACGAAGTCATTATCAATACAACTTACCCCGGATTGCATGGGCTAGATTAGTAACCCAAAATTGGAAAAAGAAAATAAATAAAGATTCTCTAGTTCTAAATCCAAGTTTAACCAAAGAGGATTCATATGAAAAAAAGAAATTTGATAATTACAAAAAACAAAATTTTTTTGAGGCCGACTCGTTATTAAATCCAAAACATAATTTAAAAAAAGATTCTATATATAATCTTTTTTGCTATAAATCTATTCATTCTACAGAAACAAATTTTGACATGTCTATAGGCATTGCCCTAGATAATTGTTTAGTCTCTTCTTTTCTAGAAAAATATAATATTCGGGGTATAGGGGAAATTCGGCATAGAAAATATTTGGATTGGAGAATTCTTAACTTTTGGTTTACAAAAAAAGTAAATATTGAGCCATGGGTTGATACCAAGAGTAAAAAAAAATATATTAATACTAAAGTTCAGAATTATCAAAGAATTAATAAAAAAACTAAGACGGGTCTTGCTAATCAAAAAAGAAACTTTTTTGATTGGATGGGAATGAATGAAGAAATACTAAATCATCGTATAACAAATTTTGAATTTTTTTTCTTTCCAGAATTTTTCTTATTTTCTAGTACATATAAAATGAAACCGTGGGTCATACCAATCAAATTACTGCTTTTAAATTTTAATGAAAACATAAATGTTAATAAAAAGATCACTCGAAAGAAAAAAGGTTTTATACCATCAAATGCAAAAAAATCCCTTCGATTTTATAATCTGAATAAAGAAGAAAAAGAATCGGCCGGTCAAGTAGAGCTTGAATCAGATAAAGAAAAAAAAAGAAATCCCGAATCAGCTCTATCAAACCAAGAAAAAAATATTGAAGAAAATTTTGCAGAATCAACGATAAAAAAACCTAAAAATAAAAAACAATACAAAAGCAATACAGAAGCGGAACTTGATTTATTTCTCACAAGATATTCGCGTTTTCAATTGCGATGGAATTGTTTTTTTAATCAAAAAATTCTCAATAATGTAAAAGTATACTGTCTCTTAGTTAGACTAAAAAATCCAAACGAAATAGCGATATCTTCTATTGAAAGAGGAGAGATGAGCCTAGACATTCTAATGATTGAGAAAAATGTCACTTTTGCAAAATTAATGAAAAAAGGAATATTGATTATTGAACCTATCCGTTTGTCTGTACAAAACGATGGACAACTTATTATATATAGAACCATAGGTATGTCATTGGTTCATAAAAATAAACACAAAATAAGTAAAAGATACAAAAAAAAAAGCTATATTGATAAAAAAAAAATAGAAAAATCCATTACAAAATATCAAAACAAAACTGTAAACAGAAAAAAAAATAATTATGATTTCTTTGTCCCTGAAAATATTCTATCCCCTAAACGACGTAGAGAATTTCGAATTCTAATTTGTTTCAACTTAAAAAAAAAAACTGCGAGGGATAGAAATTCAAGATTTGATAAGAATATGCAAAACTTGACCACAGTTTTGCATAAAAAGAAAGATCTTGATAAGGATAAAAATAACCTAATTAATTTAAAATCCTTTCTTTGGCCCAATTTTAGATTAGAAGATTTAGCTTGTATGAATCGCTATTGGTTTAATACTACTAACGGAAATCATTTCAGTATGATAAGAATACGCATGTATACGCGATTTCCAATTTATTAATGATAGATCTCCTTTTTACTATATATAATATATAAGTTACGGTATATGAAAACAACTATATGCACAAATATGAGGGATTGTTTTAAATTCAATCTTTATACATGAGATTAATTTAATCAATGACATAGATACCAATTAGAGCGGATCCATAAATAAATTAACAGAATCCTCCTTTTTGAGATCTAAATTTAGATTTTTTTTATAAAATGAAGAATTAAGAAGTTGATAATTAAATTCAGATCCTTGTACAAAAAAACTACCATTATTATTACTGATCAGTAAAATTCATATCTTTCAATTCATATTAAAAAGGGAAGGATTTCTTTTTATGATAAAAAATGCATTCATTTCATTTCAAGAACAAAAAGAAGAAAACAGGGGATCTGTTGAATTTCAAGTATTCAGTTTCACTAATAAGATACGAAGACTTACTTCACATTTGGAATTGCACAGAAAAGATTATTTATCTCAGAGGGGTCTACGAAAAATTCTGGGAAAACGTCAACGACTGCTGGCTTATTTGTCAAAAAAAAATAGAGTACGTTATAAAGAATTAATTAATCAGTTGAATATTCGGGAATTAAAAACTCGTTAAATTCAAAAATTGTGAATTAGTGAATTTTTTAGATCTTGAATTTTTTGATAAACTTCTTTATTCAGCAATCTAATTCATGCCAGAACGAATCAAGGAAAAACTTATGAAGAGACCAGTTACAGGAAAAGATCTTATGATAGTCAATATGGGACCTCACCACCCATCGATGCATGGTGTTCTTCGCTTAATTGTTACTCTAGATGGTGAAGATGTTGTTGACTGTGAACCCATATTGGGTTATTTACACAGAGGAATGGAAAAAATTGCAGAAAACCGAGCAATTATACAATATTTACCTTATGTAACGCGCTGGGATTATTTAGCTACTATGTTTACAGAAGCAATAACAGTAAATGGACCAGAACAATTGGGAAATATTCAAGTTCCTAAAAGGGCCAGCTATATCAGAGTAATTATGCTGGAATTGAGTCGTATAGCTTCTCATCTGTTATGGCTCGGCCCTTTTATGGCAGATATTGGTGCACAGACTCCTTTTTTCTATATTTTCAGAGAACGAGAATTTGTATATGATCTATTCGAAGCTGCCACCGGTATGAGAATGATGCATAATTTTTTTCGTATTGGAGGAATAGCGGCTGATTTACCTTATGGTTGGATAGATAAATGCTTGGATTTTTGTGATTATTTTTTAACAGAGGTTGTTGAATATCAAAAACTCATTACACGAAATCCTATTTTTTTAGAACGGGTTGAAGGAGTTGGGATTATTGGTGGGGAAGAAGCAATAAATTGGGGTTTATCCGGACCAATGCTACGCGCATCCGGAATACCATGGGATCTTCGTAAAGTTGATCGTTATGAGTCTTACGATGAATTTGAATGGGAAATTCAGTGGCAAAAACAAGGAGATTCATTAGCTCGTTATTTAGTACGACTTAGCGAAATGACAGAATCCATAAAAATTATTCAACAGGCTCTGGAAGGACTTCCAGGGGGTCCCTATGAGAATTTAGAAAGCAGGGGCTTTGATAGAAAAAGGAATCCAGAATGGAATGATTTTGAATATCGATTCATTAGTAAAAAACCTTCTCCTACTTTTGAATTATCGAAACAAGAACTTTATGTAAGAGTTGAAGCTCCAAAAGGGGAGTTGGGAATTTTTCTCATAGGAGATCAAAGCGGTTTTCCTTGGAGATGGAAAATCCGACCACCGGGTTTTATTAATTTGCAAATTCTTCCTGAACTAGTTAAAAGAATGAAATTGGCTGATATTATGACGATACTCGGTAGCATAGATATAATTATGGGAGAAGTTGATCGTTAAAATGATAATTTATGCAACAGCAGTCCAAACTATAAATTCTTTTGTTAGATTGGAATCTTTAAAAGAGGTCTATGGACTTATATGGATATTTGTCCCTATATTTTCTCTTGTATTGGGAATCATAACAGGTGTACTAGTAATTGTGTGGTTAGAAAGAGAAATATCTGCAGGGATACAACAACGTATTGGACCTGAATACGCCGGCCCGTTGGGAATTCTTCAAGCTCTAGCCGACGGGACAAAACTACTTTTCAAAGAAAATCTTCGTCCATCTAGAGGAAATACTCCTTTATTTAGTATTGGACCATCTATAGCAGTTATCTCCATTTTACTAAGTTATTCAGTAATTCCCTTTAGCAATCACCTTGTTTTAGCGGATCTCAATATCGGTATTTTTTTATGGATTGCCATCTCAAGTATTGCTCCTATTGGACTTCTTATGTCAGGATATGGATCAAATAATAAATATTCTTTTTTAGGTGGTCTGCGAGCTGCTGCCCAATCGATTAGTTATGAAATACCATTAACTCTATGTGTTTTATCAATATCTCTACGTGCGATTCGTTGAAACATAAACGTTTATTTTGACTATTCCGTTTCTTCTAGACGAATAAGTTAAAAAACGGAATATCTATATTTATCTTTCGAATTAATCTTAATAAAAGGAATTTGATAGTTATATATGAGTGAAAAAAAACTGCTCAGAAATTAGCAGTAAAAAGAAAAATTGAGTCTCATTTCCTATGTAGAAAGGTTAAACGGAAATAAACATAAGTGTAAGAATCACTTTACCCCAAGGTTGGTTGATTAGTCATCCTGCCTTGAAGCGGGTTAAATATATTAACCGGATGACGTTTTCACTATCAGTTATATAGATTAACATACATGTATTACAAAGTGAGCGGCAATTAGGTAAAAGTAAGTGGATGGTTAGAAACACCAAAATACACAAAGAATTTGTAATAGAGATTAACCAAATTGAAAAGGATATTTATGCATAACATAAGATAAAAAAAAGAAGGTTAATTGGGGCTTGAAATTAGTAGAAATGATCAGACAGTACTCCCCAAGATTCCGATTCAGAGTATGCTCCTATCCACCGACAAATGTAATGACTATCAGAAACGAAATAATCCTTTATTTTTTATAAGTCCACCAACTTTTTTTTCTAAAAAAGAAAGAAGAATAGGAACGAAACAAGGATATTTTTTTTCATATATTTCGAAAATAAAATAGAATTTCTGTCATGAATAATAAACTAATAGGATGTCTAATTCTTTTTCGTAATCGAAAACCACGATGGGCTGAAATACCTATTTTTATTTTTACAAAGAGTATTTTATTAAAGGGTTAAGTTATTACTCAACAAATAGAAATTAAAATTTGTAAAGGATGAGATGAATTCCGAAGCGCTTTTATTCTTAGAATTTGAGCAGACAGAATTCCATTGGTATAATTCGGGACCCCAGATATATTTAATCCATTTTAGAACACATCATATCCATCTAAATGAGACTAATCTGGTCCTTAGATTTATTTATGGCCCCTGAGGAGCCGTATGAGGCGAAGACCTCATGTACGGTTCTGTAATAGCGGTGAAAATAGTAATGTTATCGCCGACTAGGATTATCTAACAGTTTAAGTACAGTTGATATAGTTGAAGCACAATCAAAATATGGTTTTTGGGGATGGAATTTGTGGCGTCAACCTATAGGTTTTATCATTTTTCTAATTTCTTCCCTAGCAGAATGCGAGAGGTTACCGTTTGATTTACCAGAAGCGGAAGAAGAATTAATAGCAGGTTATCAAACTGAATATTCAGGTATCAAATTTGGTTTATTTTACGTTGCTTCTTATCTAAATCTATTAATTTCCTCATTATTTGTAACAGTTCTATACTTAGGCGGTTGGAATATTTCTATTCCGTATATATCTATTCTGGAGCTATTTCAAAGGAATCAAATTTTTGGAACAACAATTGGTATCTTTATTACATTAGCTAAAACTTATTTGTTCTTGTTCATTTCTATCGCAACAAGATGGACTTTACCTAGGCTAAGAATGGATCAACTATTAAATCTTGGATGGAAATTTCTTTTACCTATTTCCCTTGGTAATCTATTATTAACAACTTCTTTCCAACTCTTCTCACTCTAAATTGAAAATGAATCCAATATATTCATTATTTGTTTTAAACAAGAGAAAGAAACAAAGATAAAATTATTCAGAGATAATTACAATATGCTTCCTATGATAACTGGGTTCATGAATTATGGTCAACAAACCCTACGAGCTGCAAGGTATATTGGTCAAGGTTTCATGATTACCTTATCCCACACAAATCGTTTACCTGTAACTATTCAATATCCCTATGAAAAATTAATAACATCGGAACGTTTCCGCGGTCGAATCCATTTTGAATTTGATAAATGCATTGCTTGTGAAGTATGTGTTCGAGTATGTCCTATAGATTTGCCTGTTGTTGATTGGAAATTGGAAACTAATATTCGAAAAAAACGATTGCTTAATTACAGTATTGATTTTGGAATTTGTATATTTTGTGGTAATTGTGTTGAGTATTGTCCAACAAATTGTTTGTCAATGACTGAAGAATATGAATTTTCCACTTATGATCGTCACGAATTGAATTATAATCAAATAGCTTTGGGTCGTTTACCAATGTCAGTAATTGACGATTACACTATTCGAACAATTTTGAATTCACCTCAAACAAAAAATGAGGTAAACCCTTTAATTTGATTAAAAAAAGAATTCAAAATTGTTGAATTATATAAAGAATTTAATGAAAAACTTGTATTGTATTTATATAATAATATTAAGTATTAAGGCGCATTCTTTTAATATAATATATTCGTAATTACTTTCTTGAAATAGATAGGTTGAAAATACACTTTAGAATAAAAAAAGAGAAACTGTCTAATAATTGTATCTACATCAATTCATATCCATTAGATTCTAATTTCACTCTATTAGAAACATATTAAAAACAAATTTCCTGGTTAAATTAATAAGGTCATGAAAAGGATTTCGATTTTTTTCTTATTTTAATAATATAATGGATTTGCCTGGACCAATACATGATTTTCTTTTAGTTTTTCTGGGATCCGGTCTTATAGTAGGAGGTCTGGGAGTGGTATTACTTCCCAACCCAATATTTTCAGCCTTTTCCTTAGGATTTGTTCTTGTTTGTATATCTTTCTTGTATATTCTATCAAATTCCCATTTTGTAGCTGCTGCACAACTCCTTATTTACGTGGGGGCCATAAATGTTTTAATCATATTTGCTGTGATGTTCATGAATGAGTCAGAATATTCCACAGATTTCAATCTGTGGACCGTTGGGAATGGGATTACTTCGTTGGTTTGTACAACTATTCTTTTTTTATTAATGTCTACTATTCTCGATACGTCATGGTACGGGGTTATTTGGACTACAAGATTAAACCAGATTCTAGAGCAAGATTTAATAAGTAATAGTCAACAAATAGGAATTCATTTATCAACAGATTTTTTTCTGCCATTTGAACTCATTTCAATAATTCTTTTAGTTGCTTTGATAGGTGCAATCTCTGTGGCTCGTCAATAAAAAATGTTCGAATTAGTAAAGACCAAAGAAAACTTTGTGTATGTTATGGTTTTTTCCGTTCATTCAATTAAATTTGATTTAATACTATTTCATATTTTAAGGATCAATTTTTATATTTGATATATATTTGAAAAATTTTTTTACCTAATATTGTTTTTATTCGTACTTTTTTGTTATATTCTAGTTGATGGGAGTTATTTTTCATATTGAAATGAATCAAAATTGATAAGGAGTTGCTGAATGATACTCGAACATGTACTTGTTTTGAGTGCCTATTTATTTTTGATCGGTCTTTATGGATTGATCACGAGTCGAAATATGGTTAGGGCTCTTATGTGTCTTGAACTTATACTCAATGCAGTTAATATGAATTTCGTAACATTTTCTGATTTTTTTGATAATTCCCAACTAAAAGGGGATATTTTCTGCATTTTTGTTATAGCAATTGCAGCCGCTGAAGCAGCTATTGGATTAGCTATAGTCTCGTCAATTTATCGTAACAGAAAATCAACTCGCATAAATCAATCGACCTTATTAAATAAGTAGCATAAATAAAAAAATTATAGATTGAAATTTGCATATATGATAGGTTATGACCTACTAGATTATATTTGTAAAAATATAAGAAATCAAAGTATTTTAGCCCCATTTTTTATCAATTGAGCCAGAATTCATTACAAAAATTCTATTAAAGGAAATCATTGCTTCATCTAGTATTTTAATATATCATTCAGTTAGAAGTTTACTAGATTGAAAATTTATGACATTCAAAAAACTATTGATCCTATGTCACATTCAGTAAAAATTTATGATACCTGTATAGGATGTACTCAATGTGTCCGAGCATGCCCTACAGACGTATTAGAAATGATACCTTGGGATGGATGTAAAGCTAAGCAAATAGCTTCTGCTCCAAGAACCGAGGATTGTGTTGGTTGTAAGAGATGTGAGTCCGCCTGTCCAACGGATTTTTTGAGCGTTCGAGTTTATTTATGGCATGAAACAACTCGAAGTATGGGTCTAGCTTATTGATACGTTACCGAAAACCTCATTTGAATAAATTTAGAATACATTTTATTTTTTTTATTGACAAGTACTCGTACTCAAAAAAGTTAAATTATATTTTTTTATTTATATATTTTTTTTGAGTACGCGTTCTTTGGACCTGGTGTATCTTGTCTTTACCACGAATGATTTTCCTTGGTTAACAATAATTGTTGTTTTTCCAATATCTGCTGGTTCATTAATGTTATTTCTCCCGCATAGGGGAAATAAAGTCAATAAATGGTATACTATATGCATTTGTATCTTAGAACTTCTTCTAACGACCTACGCTTTTTGTTATAATTTTAAAATGGACGATCCATTAATTCAACTGTCTGAAGATTATAAATGGATCAATTTTTTTGATTTTGACTGGAGAATGGGAATAGATGGACTTTCTATAGGAACGATTTTACTGACGGGATTTATTACTACTTTAGCCACTTTAGCGGCTTTTCCAGTTACTCGGGATTCCCGATTATTCCATTTCCTGATGTTAGCAATGTACAGCGGTCAAATAGGATCATTTTCTTCTCGGGATCTTCTACTTTTTTTCATCATGTGGGAATTAGAATTAATTCCCGTTTATCTACTTTTATCCATGTGGGGTGGAAAGAAACGTCTGTATTCAGCTACAAAATTTATTTTGTACACGGCAGGAAGTTCTATTTTTTTATTAATAGGAGTTTTAGGTATAAGTTTATATGGTTCGAACGAACCAACATTAAATTTAGAACTCTTAGCTAATCAATCCTATCCTGTTACACTCGAAATACTTTTTTATATTGGATTTCTTATTGCTTTTGCCGTCAAATCGCCGATTATACCTTTACATACTTGGTTACCTGACACCCACGGTGAGGCACATTACAGTACCTGTATGCTTCTCGCTGGAATCTTATTAAAAATGGGAGCATATGGGTTGGTTCGAATCAATATGGAATTATTACCCCACGCTCATTCTATGTTTTCTCCTTGGTTGATGGTAGTCGGTACAATCCAAATAATTTATGCAGCTTCAACATCTCCCGGTCAACGTAATTTAAAAAAGAGAATAGCCTATTCTTCTGTATCTCACATGGGTTTTATAATTATAGGTATTAGTTCTATAACGGATCCTGGACTTAATGGAGCTATTTTACAAATAATTTCTCATGGGTTTATTGGCGCTGCACTTTTTTTCTTGGCAGGAACGAGTTATGATAGAATTAGGCTTGTTTATCTTGATGAAATGGGTGGAATGGCTATCTCCATTCCAAAAATATTTACAATGTTCACTATCTTATCGATGGCTTCCCTTGCATTGCCGGGCATGAGTGGTTTTGTTGCAGAATTAATCGTTTTTTTTGGAATAATTACCAGCCAAAAATATTTCTTAATTTCCAAAATTTTAATTATTTTTGTAATGGCAATTGGAATGATATTAACTCCTATATATTTATTATCTATGTCACGCCAAATGTTCTATGGATACAAGTTAATTAATGTCAAAAACTTTTCTTTTTTTGATTCTGGACCCCGAGAGTTATTTCTTTCAATCTCTATTCTTCTACCCATAATTGGTATTGGGATTTATCCTGATTTTGTGCTCTCATTAGCAAGTGACAAGGTCGAATCCATTTTATCTAATTATTTTTATGGATAGTTTTCAGGAAATAAAAAAAAGCATTAAAGTGAATTGTAATCAGAAGTCTTTGGTCTTTGTATTGTGAGAACCTTTTGAATCATTGTACTACTTGATTCAAAAGGTTCTTGATGGTTTACTACTAAAACTAAATGAGATTTCTTCACTTATATGAAGTTAGATATAGATGCTATTTTTTTTATTTAAATTTGGATTCCTTTTTGTTTGTTACTTTAATTCGATGTAAATGAACCATAACTATGTAAACCTATTCCTAAAAGATTGACGCCAAAATAGCATATCCAAATTACAAGAAAACCTATCGAAGCCACAATTGCAGAATTTATACCCCTAACATTCCTATTTGTTTTAATATGTAAATAAATTGCGAATATAGTCCAAGTAATAAATGCCCAAGTTTCTTTTGGATCCCAGTTCCAATATGAACCCCATGTCTCATTAGCCCAGACAGCTCCTGAAAGAATGCCGACGGTTAAAAAGATAAATCCAAGACTAATAATACGAAAACTCCAATAATCTAATTGTTGAATCAGTTGATACCTATAATAATTTCTAGAAAAACTAAAATTAATGTTTTGTTGTAGTACAATAGAATTTCTTTCATTTATGTAGTAAAGTACATCAAAAGAAAATAATTCATTTAATAAAAATTTTTTTTTTATATTCTTTTTCCAAAAAGCGGGTCCGACTTTGCGAAATGTAATCACTAGAAGAGCTATTGATAATAATGATCCGCATAACAGAGCGCCATAGCCTAATATCATCATACTTACGTGCATCATTAACCACTGGGACTGGAGAGCTGGTACTAATATTGCAGACTGAGGCATTTTGTTTAAAAGACCTGAAGTAGCAAAACCCTGAATAAAAAGAGCACTTGGCGCAGTTATTGCGTTTAAGTGATTTTGTTGTTTTTTATTAAAATAGGAAACCATATGAATAATTGAAAAAGCCCACGAAAGAAAAATTAATGATTCATATAAATTACTTAATGGAAAATGTCCTGAATAAATCCAACGAGTGAACAATAATCCTGTTATACCAAAAAACGTAATTATGATTCCTTTATCTGATGAATCAAAAAATCCTATGATTTCATCTAAATTAACTAATAAAGTGAAAAAATAAATTGTCAGTACAATTGAAACGACCGAAAAAGATATATGAGTTAATATATGCTCTAAAATTGAAAAAATCATAAAAAATTTGTTAAAAATTAAAAAATTAATACTAGGTTTTACCCGATTTTAGAAAAAGAGTCGGGTTTTATTTTGATTATAAAACTTATAATATCTCTTTTATAAGATCTTATGCCGCTACTCGGACTCGAACCGAGATGCTCTAGCACTGCTTCCTAAGAGCAGCGTGTCTACCAATTTCACCATAGCGGCAACTTGTTCAAAACAATACTAACAAGTTTTTATTCAATCGTCGAGATTCAAATTTAAATAAAGAAGCCAATTGATTCAAATTTCCAATTGATTTAATCAATTTAAACTTTTTTAAATAGGTATTGGGGTTTAAATTCAATTAAGATCTTTTTTTTTATCAGAGTTATTTAAAATTATTTAAATTCACTTTTTGTCCTTTATATTTTTTCTAGAATACAATGAAAAATGTAACTAAATTCAAGTAGTTGGAACTTCAACCCAAAGACAAAACTCTAAATGCTCTTTAGCATTTTTTTTTCATTTATATTTATCTGATAAAAAAAATGCTTTTTCGAAAAATTAAAACTTTTTCAAAACTCTTAGAAATTTTAACTAAAATTAGATTTTCCTAAGTGCTCAAGAGAAAAAAAATTATCAAAATCTTTTTTTTGATGTATCTTTTTATATTGTACAAACAGTACAAACATAAGATTTTTTGATCACTTAAAGTAATTAATTTATAAAGTAATTAATTTAAAGATCTTTTATTTCCTCATTAAGAGGAAATAAAAGATCTTTATTTATTATTGCATCAAGGTAGTAATGGGGAAAATACGAATCCCCTTTTTGGAACTAAAAAAAAATGTGAACCTTTCCTTTTTATCTATATATTGTCTTTTTTTCTTCTTTTGGTTCCTATTTGGTTTTATATTTATTTTAAAAAATTGGTTTTGAAGTTAGGCTAATTCTAATTATTATAGTGTTTTTTATTTATTTTGCTGTACAAAAAAACTTTTTGAATTACCTGTAGAAAGTGATTTCCCTAACGAAAAAGCTTTCAACGATGTCCAATATCCCTTCCTTTTCCAAATTTTTTTACGAATACGTTTTTTCGAGATAGAAGTACGTTTTTTTGGAACTGCCATTCAAAAATGAAAAAAAAAATTTTCAGTGGTATAATTGGATGTCAAAGACATTTATTATTCTATTCTTTCGTACTCCATATCGAGTTATTTTTTTCTTTCAAATTTTATTATATATTATTTTCAAAACAAAAAAGACATTCAAAAGTTTCAAACCAAACTTTTGACTTTTTTTTTTTTACGTTTGAAATCCGTACGAGAGTACTCATTTAATTAATTTATACTGATAGATTATATTATCAAAAAAATTATAAGATTTCTTCACATCATATGTAAAAAAAACATATCGATTATAATAATCTTTCTTACAAATATAAATAAAAAAAGCTCACTTAGTGTACTGGAAGACAATAACTAAATTCCATAATGAAAATCCATTCTTTAACAATCCTAAATACTCAAACTCAAATAACTTTGTTTTAGGTAAAGTTTTTTTTATTATATAATTAATATTAAGTATTTTTTTGTCGTGTAAATCTTTGTTCTATTCTTAATATATGTATATAAATTATTGTAATACGGAATTATAATTCACTTTTTCTGTATCTGCATAAAATCACAATAAAATTTTATTTAGTAGTAATAAAAAAAGACAAATAATTTTTTTTGACAGTAACTTAGTAATATTATTTAATCACTTCTAATTTTTTTATTTGAATATATATTTCTTTTCAAAGATTTATAAAGGATTATACTAG